AAATAAAGTAAAAAAATGAATTTGAACCCCATAAGGACCCGAACCATGTGAATCAATAAACTATTTGATTCACATGGTTCGGGCCCTTTCACAAAAAATTGTTTATATACAACGCACTCTGTTGTATTCGTAAGATCCTTTCTTGAATTCAATTAGATGCTAATGTAAACGACCCATAACTATGTAGCCCTATTCCTAATAGATTGACCCCAAAATAGCATATCCAAATTATAAGAAAGCCTATAGATGCCACAATTGCCGAGTTTGCACTCTGCAGGTTTATATTTGTTCGAGTATGTAAATAAATCGCGAACACGATCCAAGTAATAAATGCCCAAGTTTCCTTTGGGTCCCAATTCCAATACGATCCCCATGCTTCGTTAGCCCATACTGCTCCCGAAAGAATACCTATGGTTAAAAATAAAAACCCTAGACTAATAACCCGATAACTCCAATAATTGAATTGTTGAATCAATTGATACCTGTAATAATTCTTAGCATAAAAAAAAGAAGTATTTTCTAAAAGATTGCTTCTTTCATTCATGTATTCGATTTCACCAAATAAAAATGACTCATTTAATAAAATGTTACTTTTACAAAAAATATTTCTGTTTTTTCGAAATGTAATGACTAGAAGTGCTACTGATAATAATGATCCACATAAAAGGGACGCATAGCCCAATATCATCATAGTTACGTGCATTATTAACCACTCGGATTGAAGAGCAGGTACTAATATGGAAGATTGGTTTATTTCAGTTAAAAGCCCTGAAGTAGCAAAACCTTGGGTAAAAACAGCACTTGAACCGGTTATTGTGCTTAAAGAATTTTTATTATTTTTGAAATACGGAACTATATGAATAAGGGAGAAACTCCATGAAAGGAAGATTAATGATTCAGATAAATCACTTAGTGGGAAATGCCCCGAATAAATCCAACGCGTAACTAAAAATCCTGTTATACAGAAAAAACTAACTATCATGCCCTTTTCGGACGAATCGTATAGTTGTACTATTTCATTTACGAAAAAAAAGGTTATCAAACGAATTGTAATTACGGTTGAAACGATCGAAAAGGAAATATGAGTTAATATATGTTCTAAGGTTGAAAATATCATAAAAAATCTTAAAAAAGAAGAGTCTCATCGGGAGTTGAATTCATTATAGGATCTATTTCTCTTTTTTAGAAGATGACATGCCGCCACTCGGACTCGAACCGAGATGCTCGAGCACTGCTTCCTAAGAGCAGCGTGTCTACCAATTTCACCATAGCGGCTTGTCTTGAACTTATAATAGCCTATGAATAGAGAATAAACAATCGTCGAGATTGAAGAAGGCAATTTAGTGTAATATTTTTTTTTTTTTTCATAAAAGTTTCAAATTACTCAATAAAATTTCGTTCAAATAGAGATTTGAAAGTTCGTTATTTTAGTTTAAGGTCTTGGTGGTCTTTGTGGGTTTTATGCTCTCCCAGAATTTTTAACTCTTGGAACTTGAAAGTTCTCCCCTCAATCAAGAGTCAATCACGAGATACAACTCAACAAAATGTTTTTGTTTTCATTTTTTAATGAACTCTTTCTCATTTATTAAAATTTAATTTCAGAAATCTAAATTCATACAGAATATTCTCACTAAGGTCTTGATTGGGTTGATAACAAGAGATATATGGAGAATCAATAGAGTAATTCCTAGAAATAAATAGTAAGAAAATTGTCCCAAAGGATTTCAAAAACAGAATCTATTAGTTTCAACCAAAAATGAAATTAACTAAAGATCTTATATTTGCTCTTCTATAGATAGAGAAAAAGAGATAAAAATCAATTTATTATTGTAATAAATAGGTGTGGATGGGGAAAACAAACCTCCCCATCGTGTAAATGATAAAATCTACATAAAAAAAGAAAGGGAAACCCTTTTTTTTATCTTGTGTTTAGTTGTTTGTTAACAAAATATTTCTTTTTTTGTCAACAAAAAAAGTATTAATATTTTGTTAATTCAGTAAAGAATTCTTAGTTTTTAAAATAAAAAAAAAAAGGGTGAAATGAGTTCCATTTCATATTGATTAGCCCAACTCAATAGATAATGGAAATTAAAAATTTTTATATAAAATATGAAATGGTTGAATTCTTCGAGTCGATTCATATTTATTTATTACTTATTTATTTGTTTGCTGCACAAAAAAACTTTTCGAATTCCCGGTAGAAAGAGATTTCCCTAACGAAAAGGCTTTTAACGCTGTCCAATACCCCTTCCCTTTCCAAATATTTTTACGAATACGTTTTTTTGATGTAGAAATACGCTTTTTTGGAACTGCCATTTAATTTAAAAGGGATTGCTTATTATTTTAGTTGGATGTGAAAGACATCTATTGTTCAAAAAAAAACCTTCCTTACTATTCATTCTATTTATTCTCGAATGAACTCTTTCTTCAGAAAAAAGAAATCTAGATAGGGAAAGGATATGTGATTTTTTTTCAAAACTTTTTTCTATTCCATAGAATG